ATTTCTTTTTTTTTCTTGATTCCTGCCAAAAAAATTGAAGTAAAGTAGAGGACTATATCTTAAAAAAAAAAAAATGGAATGGGTCTGTTTTTATGTTATTTCGTTTTATGTTATTTCGTACTGTACACTTCCTTTGCTTGTGAGATCATTTTCTTTTCTCACGAGGGGTAATGAAAAGAGTTATAGAATGGATTGCTACCTATGCCTAGATCGAGGATAAATGGAAATTTTATTGATAAGACCTTTTCAATCGTAGCCAATATCTTATTACGAATAATTCCGACAACTTCAGGAGAAAAAGAGGCATTTACTTATTACCGAGATGGTGCGATTTGATTCTTATTAGATTTTTTTTTTACTTTATTTACTTTACCGCTCTCAGTCTTAGGAAAAAGACACATGATTCAGAATAGAAAAAAAGACTATTGAAAAAAAAAAAGAAATCTACGCTTGTTGAAGGTGAAGTTTATAACTAAAGCAATTCCTTCTGTCGTGTATCCCCGATTAATGCAACCTCAGATGCTTCAATTGTTGATTCGAGTATTGAGCGAAAGGTTACACCTATGGGTCTGTATTTGGGTCAACCCTACTACACTAGTACCAATAGGCGGCATAGAGGAAGAAGCACTACACCTAGGAATCAACAATACGAAAACTTTGTTAGAAATGATTCCCTTTCCTTATCGGGATCGGAACTAAGAGAAATGGTTGGGACAACAAACATCCATCTTGTTCGTACTTTGGATACCCATATAACCATCGAAGATTGTTGAAGTGACTAATTCCTGGAAATTAAGGGGCGTTGAGAACAAAGAAATTGTTGGAGTTGACTTTTTTATCTAGTACGAACACGCTTGATGTTAAGAAAAGATCTTTTGCAAGAGGGTTGGCTAGAGATTTCTTGTAAAAACATTAGCCCCGCTCAGTTCATAATGACAATATTTCGACTTTTTTTTTTTAATTCCATGGATTATTCTCATTATGCACATAAAGGAGGAGCCGTATGAGGTGAAAATCTCACGTACGGTTTTGGAACGGAGAATTCGTTGAATCGAATGACGACCGTAACGGATGTCGGCTCAATCCGAAGGAAATTATGCGGAAGCCTTACAGAATTATTATGAAGCTATGCGACTCGAAATTGATCCCTATGATCGAAGTTATATACTCTATAACATAGGCCTTATCTACACAAGTAACGGAGAACATACAAAAGCTTTAGAATATTATTTTCGAGCACTAGAACGAAACCCGTTCTTACCACAAGCTTTTAATAATATGGCTGTGATCTGTCATTACGTGCGACTATCTCCACTATAGAAATAAAAAAAGGAAAGAAAAAGCAAATACGCTAGGAAATAAATACGCTAGGAACTAAATACACTAGTAAATCAAATACTCGAAAAAAAAAAAAGGCTTTATACATATTGCATCGTCCAAAAAACGATTTTTATCAGCTGTAAAAAAAAAAGAAACTTCATAGACGTCGAAATATGAAGAAATATATATGCCTAGATACTTTATTCTATGGATAAAGGATCTAATTGATAGATGAAGCACCGTAAAGATCAATTAGCGAGGTTTTGGGCCGATACAATAAATAAGAACTGCTTATTTATGTCATGATATGAGATAAAAATTAGGAATCAACTTATGTAATAGAGCCGATCCCCTAAGTTATTGAGCAGCGGTGTAGCATCAGATCCCAAAGACAGTAAGTCTTTTTTATGAGGAAGAAGTCTTTTTCAAGGATTCTATATAAATTTCTATATGAAACCGAGATAGTTACCTTTCAGAAAAATATAACGGACGATAGTCCCAAAACACCTATGCTTTATTTTTCTGAAGGTGGGAGAAAAGATAAAACTTATTATTAATTTAATCCAAATTAAAGTTTGAAACTCCTCTAATTAACCTCTTTTGGTTAACCCAAGACAAATCGATAGATCCATGAGAAATCTCATTCAATTGGATATATGGTAGGGTAAAAAAATGGGACACCAAAAGAATTGACTGCCGAGCCGTATGAGGTAGGAAACTCTCAAGTACGGTTCTAAGGGAAGGAATTGACCCGCCTATTCCGACCGGGGAGAACAGGCCATTCGACAGGGGGATTCTGAAATAGCGGAGGCTTGGTTCGATCAAGCCGCTGAGTATTGGAAACAGGCTATAGCGCTTACTCCTGGTAATTATATTGAAGCGCAGAATTGGTTAAAGATCACTAGGCGTTTCGAATAAGACCAAGAGCTCTCTGTTTATTTATTATTTTAGGATTAGAAATTCTAATTAGAAATTCGAAAGTTCTATTACTATTTAATTCTATTCTTATTCTATTAAATCCATTTAATTAAATAAATTACCTTATAATTAACTAAATTACCTTACCATTTAAATTATTAAATTTGATTTTCTATTCAATTTTAATATTTAAATATAAAAAAAATATTAATTTAATTGGAATTGTTAATTGTTTGTTTTTGTTGGACCCATCGGTCAAATA